GTATTCGAGTTTATTTATGGCATGAAACAACTCGCAGTATGGGTCTAGCTTATTGATACGTTACCACAAAGGATAGTTGAATTCATCTGATTTGTTTTACCGAGAAAAGCCGTACTTAAAAAAACTTTTTTACGCACGGCTTTTTTGGACCAAGTCTATCTTGTCTTTACCACGAATTATTTTCCTTGGTTAACAATAATTATATTTTTACCACTATCTGTAGGTTCCTTAATTTTTTTTCTTCCCCATAGAGGAAATAGGATAATTAGGTGGTATAGTATTTGTATATGTATTTTAGAACTCCTTCTAACAACCTATCTATTCTGTTATCATTTCCAATCAGATGACCCATTAATACAACTAGTGGAAGACTATAAATGGATCAATTTCTTTGAGTTTCATTGGAAATTAGGAATAGATGGACTTTCGATTGGACCTGTTTTACTAACCGGATTTATCACCACTTTAGCCACTTTAGTGGCCTGGCCGGTTACTCGGGATTCACGATTATTTCATTTTTTAATATTATCAATGTATAGCGCTCAAATAGGCTCGTTTTCTTCTCAGGACCTTTTACTTTTTTTCATCATGTGGGAGTTAGAATTAATTCCGATTTATCTACTTCTATCCATATGGGGAGGAAAGAAACGTATGTACTCGGCAACCAAATTTATTTTGTACACGGCGGGAGGTTCTGTTTTTCTATTAATGGCAATTCTAGGTCTGGGTTTATATGGTTCGAATGAGTCAACATTGGATTTTGAAAGATTAATTAATCAGACGTATCCTATGTCCTTAGAAATCCTATTTTATACTGGATTTTTTATTGCTTTTGCTGTCAAATCACCAATTTTACCTCTACATACATGGTTACCAAATACCCATGGAGAAGCTCACTACAGTACTTGTATGCTTTTAGCCGGAATCTTATTAAAAATGGGAGCATATGGATTGATCCGAATTAATATGCAATTATTACCTCACGCTCATTCTCTATTTTCTCCTTGGTTGCTGATAATAGGTACACTACAAATAATCTATGCAGCTTCAACATCTTCCGGCCAACCTAATTTAAAAAAAAGAATAGCCTATTCATCAGTATCTCATATGGGTTTCATACTTGTAGGAATTGGTTCGATAACGAATGCAGGACTCAATGGAGCCGTTTTACAAATAATCTCTCACGGATTTATTGGGGCCGCCATGTTTTTCGTGGCAGGAACCAGTTCTGATAGAATCCATCTTGTTTATCTCAACGAAATGGGCGGAGTAGCTATTCTAATGCCAAAAATATTTCTCATGTTCAGTAGCTTTTCGATGGCTTCCCTTGCATTGCCAGGTATGAGTGGTTTTGTTGCAGAATTTATAATATTGTGGGGAATAATTACCAGTCAAAAATATCTTGTAATGCCAAAAATACTAATTACTTTTGTAATTGCAATTGGAATAATATTAACTCCGATTTATTCATTATCGATGTTACGCCAGATCTTCTATGGATACAAGTTATTGAATGCCCCCAATTCTTATGTCTTGGATTTTGGCCCGCGGGAGTTATTTGTTTCAATCTCTATCTTTCTTCCTGTAATAGGCATTGGGCTGTACCCAGATTTTGTTCTTTCACTATCAGTTGATAAGGTTGACGTTATTTTATCTAATGTTTTTCTAGAGAGTTTTATTAAATAAAAAATTCTCTAATCTTTAAATGTTATCAATCAATGTATAGCGCTCAAATAGGCTCGTTTTCTTCTCAGGCCCTTTTACGTTTTTTCATCATTTTTAAAGAATGAAAAAACTTTTTTTATTCTTTAAAAAGGAAAAAAAAATGAACTTTCATTTGAATTTCATTTTCACTGGATATAAGCTTGCGAGAACCGCGCGAATTAATACACTACTGTATGCGCGCGGTTCTGGTACGTTCATACAAAGTAAAGTATATAACTTTATACTCTACTTTTTAGGGATTCGTAATAAACTTTTTTTAATTTAACTAGACATTCCCTTAAATGAACCATAACTATGTAGTCCTATTCCTAATAGATTGACTCCAAAATAGCATATCCAAATTAGCAGAAAGCCTAGAACTGCTACAATTGCGGAATTTGCACCCCAGAAATTTTGATTTGTTCTAGTATGTAAATAAATAGCGAAGATGAGCCAAGTAATAAAAGACCAAGTTTCTTTTGGATCCCAACTCCAATATGATCCCCATGCTTCATTAGCCCATACTGCTCCCGAAAGAATACCCAGGGTTAAAAAGATAAACCCTAGACTAATTACACGATAACTCCAATAATCCAATTGTTGAACCAATTGGATTTTGTAATAATTCTTAACAGAAAAAAAAGAAGTCTTTCCGAAAATCTGAATTCGTTGATTGCTGTATTGAATTTTGTCAAATGAAAGTGACTCAATTAATGGTAATAACTCATTACATTTCTTGCGACATGTAATGACTAGAAGGGCAGTTGATAATAATGATCCACACAGAAGAGCCGCATAACTCAATATCATCATACTTACGTGCATTATTAACCACTCAGATTGGAGGGAGGGTACTAATATTCCAGATTTCTTTATTTCAGTTAAAAGACCTGAAGTAGCAAAGCCTTGGATAAAAATAGTACTTGAGGCGGTTATTCTACTTAGATTTTTATTTTTTTTTAAATACGAGACTATATGAATAAAGGAGAAACTCCATGAAAGAAAGATTACTGATTCATATAAATCACTTAGTGGAAAATGGCCTGAATAAATCCAACGAGTGACTAATAATCCGGTTAGACATAAAAACGTAGTTCTGATGCCCTTTTCTGATAAATCGTATGGTTTTAGGATTGTCGTAACCACTAGGTTTATCAAGCGAATTGTAATTACAATTGAAACAATCGAAAACGACATATGAATTAATATATGCTCTAAGGTTGAAAATATCATAAAAAAAAGAGTAATCCCTTACTTTAATTAAGTAATTGAAATGGGGAATTGAATTTATTATTCATTATAATATCTATTTTCTCTCTTTTAGAAAACAAGATGCCGCTACTCGGACTCGAACCGAGATGCTATAGCACTGCTTCCTAAGAGCAGCGTGTCTACCGATTTCACCATAGCGGCTTGCTCACATCTATAATAGCTTATTGATATTCAATTGTCAAGATTGAAAGATTCAATTCAAGGAAAAACTTTGGAATAAAGATTCAAATTGATAAATATCAATTAGTTGAAAGGTCGATTTGAAGGTTCATATTTTCAGTTTAGTCCGAAATATAATTTCAAATAAAATGTTTTCTTTTTTAATAACTTGTTTCGAATTGACTATATTTCATAAATTTGAAACAAGAAAATCCATTAGTTGAGTTCTTTTCTGGATTGTGCTAAAATCAGAAGATATATCAACTATATAGTAATTCATAGAAGTAAGAAGTCAGAAAGTTATTCAAAATAAAAGCCATTACTTTCGATGTTTCTATAGTGAATTTGAACAAAAAATATTATCTCTGATCCTCTATGAATATTCTTGAGATAGATAGAGAAAAAAGAAAAATTTGATTATTGATATTTTCATTATAACAAATTAGGTTGATGGGGAAGATAAGACTCCCCACCAACCGCATAGAAAAAAATAGACTACAATAAAAGGCCAAACCTTGTCGTTTTTCTTTCTTTTCTTATTATAATGTTTTTCAAAGCAGTTTTTTTATTTGTTTGGACAATCTCTTGCACTTTTGATGCTGATTTTCTACGTGTTGCTGTTTAAGATCTTTGAGTACTTGATCTCCTCCAACAGGTAGATTCTGCCAAAAGTGGAGCATTCGCTCCGTTTTTTTTTTTTTTTTTAATTTGGCCCGTTTTTTAAGGAGTTGAATAATCCTGGTGTGTTTTTCACCATTTGGAAACGAATCTTTTTTTCGCATAGATACCTAGAGGATATTGAAATTTAACCCTGTCATTATTGAATCAGGAAGGAATAATTAGTTGTTCAGGCGGTATACAAACAGAATAAGCTATACTTTTTATTATACACATAAATACTACAGATTTTTCGGACGAAATCTTCCCATACAGACCTGCGCGATCTTTGTGCATAATGTGATACGACGTAGTTACGTAATGTTGTCACTTCTTCTCCGTCCATGCCTACTGAATTCAATTATTTTGAAGTTGGAAAATACATGACTGTTCCTTGTTTTTGCTTGCAAATCACGCGAACAGCCATTAGCCATTCCTAAGAGAGAGTCTGACAATTACTTCTATCAAATTACTTCTAAAAAAAAAAAAAAGAGATTCAGTAAAAAAAAAACTTCAGTAAAAAGGTCAGAAATGAAGATAAAATAAAATCTAAGAAGAAAAAGGTTCGTAGAAAGAAGTTTATTAATTTTGTATTTTTAATAAGGAATTCATTATATTTTTCTTCTAGATATACAGAAGTACTATGTGAAATCTTCTCTTGTTTCCCCTTCCTCTATCCCAAGTGTTTGAACCCCTTCTTTTGGATGAATCGATATTATTCTATTCCAATTCCTTCCTGATACCTCTCAAGGAAAATCTCGAATTCGATAATAAATTGACGGGTTAGTGTGAGCTTATCCATGCGGTTATGCACTCTTTGAATAGGAATCCATTTTCTGAAAGATCCTGACTTTCATGCTTTGGTCGGTCTATGAGATCCTTTCGATGACCTATCTTGTGTGAAGGGATATCTATCTAATACGATCGAGTGCGGAAAGCCCCCGCTAGCAAAACCAATTGGAAATAATCCAAGGAACATCATTGCTCCCGTCTCTTTCTGTTCCGCTCGAGGCTCTTTCTGGTCAGCTTGAGGTGTAGTAGTTCTACGATGAAGATGTCGAGCTCTTCCTTCAGCCTATCTACTTCTTGGTCTTTCAGATGGTTGAGCGTTTGATTGTTGCCAACGAGTATTTGAGTCTCCCAGAAATCTAGCCGAGCGCTAATTTTTCTTATTTTTTTTAGGATTCGCTCTTGAGCTAATTCATTGTCCAAGAGGGCTCGCTCTTGTTTCATCTTTTTCACTTCTTCTTCGATTTGATCTGGCGGTTCTAGATCATTCATATTTTGGAATTTATTTTGTAAATCAGTTATCATTTTTTCAATTTCACTAATTTCGAAGATTAGTTCCTCTATTCGGTCTTTTCCCTCATCGGGATTGGGTTCTGGTTTTGTTTTAGCCTGATGCGACATGTTATCTGTCACATCCCCTGGAACCGCATTGATTTCGGGGTCTGGTTTTGCCTTAGCCGAATCCGACATGTTGTTTTTTTCATCACCTGGATCGGGTTCGGGTTTGCCATTCCCCTCATCTGCTGGGTCCGGAAAAACCGAGAAACCATTCACTTTGAATGGCGGGCCGCCAGGCCCACCATGTCTGTTCGTAGCCATTAAGACAAATTTCTCAAATTTCTGTTGCAATTTGTGAAGTAACATAGGATTTTAAGTCTCCTTTTTTTCTTTCTAAGAGGTGGAATAGAATTACTCGCTTGAAGCGTATAGAAATACATGGCCTGTTCTCCCCGGTCAGAATAGGTTAAGTCCTTCCCTTCGAACCGTACTTGAGAGTTTCCTACCTCATACGGCTCGACAGTCAACTGTTTTGGTATCCGATTTTCATCTACCACATGTAATTGAATAACATTTCTCGTAGATCTCTCCCATTTAGCTGGTTAACCAAAAGAAGCTAATGACATACGTTTCAAACTGAAATATTTAATTTGGATTACTAAGCCGTTTTAGTTTTATCTGTTAGCCTACCCTCCTAAGAATAAAAGATAGGCAGTTTCACTATCCTGATAATTTTCTAAAAGGTAACTATCTCCGTTTCATCTCAGATTCAAATTTATATTATATACACCATAACATACATACACCAAATGAAATTCGGCGATCCAAAAGGTTTTGCAAGCGTTCTTGCTATGAAATATCCCACTGAATTCAATTGGTTCGAAGTTTCAAAATACAGGACTGTTCATTGTTTTTTTGTAAACCACGAGGGTCAAGTGGCATAGATGGGACTTTCGGAACCCCAACTGGCATAAAATGAAAGACAAAATACGACTATCTTTACTTTGATGTGGAAACGTAAGAAGGGTTTTCTAGTTTTTCGAATATTGTCATTTATCAAAAACTATTCAGCAAATAAATAGCCGTTTTCCCTATCAATATGTTTGGTCGTGGATCATAAATAATGATTTTTTATTTTTTATTCGTCTACTTATTCGATTCGTCGGGACTGACGGGGCTCGAACCCGCAGCTTCCGCCTTGACAGGGCGGTGCTCTGACCAATTGAACTACAATCCCAGGGAAAGTAAGGGATCTATTGCTTCTTTTTTATTGCCTCGTATCAGGTAGTTCGCAAGACCACGGGGTGCTATCATCGCAAGATTGGTGAATTGTTGGGCCGAGCTGGATTTGAACCAGCGTAGACATATTGCCAACGAATTTACAGTCCGTCCCCATTAACCGCTCGGGCATCGACCCAGGAAGAATCAATTTTCGGCCTATTGTTAATCCCTGACCAACTTCTTTTCATAGTATCCTACCCCCAGGGGAAGTCGAATCCCCGTTGCCTCCTTGAAAGAGAGATGTCCTGAACCACTAGACGATGGGGGCCGACTTTTTCAACCACTCTCATACCAATTATATTAACAATTGTCAAAAATTGTCAATAGAATTGGTATTCTGCTATCCGACTTGTTCAACCACTCTCCTACCTATTATATTAATAATGTCTCATACCTATTATATTAACAATTGTTAAAAATTGTCAATAGAATTGGTAGGATTCTATCCGAAGTATACTTCAGTTTTTCACGATTTCAGATCCATTTTAGCTTCTTCATTCATATTCATGAAGGATTCATTAGATTCCACATTTTAATTGTAGCTAGAAAGCTATATTCTATTATTATTATAAAATAAAGATAAAAATAACAAGAATCCGTACGAAAGAAAGATAGGATTTTTTTAGGGAGTGATTAGTCCGTCAGAAAATAACAAGGGTGAAATTCCATTTCTTACGTTCTCAGTGTTAAAATGAGATATCCCTATCGCTATTTCATATTAAGCTAGGAAATTAACAAAGGATCAATCTGGGAATGGGGGATGAATAAGCTATTGAAAATTCTTTTATATCTAAGAATTTCGTTCGGGGACAAGTCATATCTATTCCTCATATGATTGAATAAAATATCTTGAATCTATTTGGAATTGGTAGATGTACATGTATCAATCAAGTGAATTTCGTTCTGGTGGGGTGGGTATCCATTCAATGAAAGAAAAGCAATTAAAAAAAGTAGGTTTTGTAAAAAAAATTCCTTTCAGTTTCCCCTCGACTTTCTAGTTAAGAATAATCCACTAGCTCCTATGAGTTTACTGGATGTACTTATCTATATACTTAGGAAGGATAGAATAGATATAGATTTTATCTAAAATTTTACCCACAGAATCTAGTGAAATTAAATCCAAGACGCCCCTTTAACTGA